GTGCTTCCAGACATGCTGAGCTCCACATATTCTTGTACAGTCAAAGGGGGATCGATTCCGTAAAAGATAAGATCAGTAAATGGAAATTCACTGAATTTCCATCTTTGTGAGATCGTCAATATAGTACCAAGGGTATTTTTAGAATATACCGAATCAGTATAGCTATCCTTCTTCTGACACAGCAACGCAACCTCAATCAGTATCGAAATGCGGGGCTAGATAATGGTTTTCTTCGTTTCTTCTTGCTGGTCGATGTATAACTATGTACCATTCAATAGAAAATTCATCAAATTTCTGTAGTATGGGGTTTCTTTTCTCTCCATTTCCATTATCGGCTTCGGACTAGAAATTGAAGATCAGGTAAAATGGAAATCCGACGAATTGTTTTCTTTTTCTAATAATAATAATTCATGACGAAGATTATCATATTTCCCCACTTCAAGTAGATGTGAAATCTACAAATCCCCTTTTCGTAGGTGTAGAAGAGGTTTTTTGTTGTAATCCCCCTCTTTTTTTTTTAAGGAATTGCTTAGTCGGCGAGAAACAAGTAACGGTGGTAGATAGGATTCGATAAAAGAAGGAGAACAACGCTTATAAAGGTTTCTCTTCTAATAATCGATATTTGTGATGGGCGCATTGTTTTGTTCTATTAGATCCAAAGTTTTTTCTTGACCTAACTACAAGGAGAACGGGCTTTACTACAAGGAGAAAGCGCTTTATGCTTTATATATATAAAAAGAATATGAAAAGACAAAATGTAAAATCTAGAAAGGAAAAGATAATAGGAATTATTAGTTTTAGAATCTAATTGGACCGAAATCAAAATTTTATTTTTTCGACTGATCATGCCATACCTTTTTTTATTCTCATTTGAGATCTTATGGGAATGAACCTATTGCTGAATCTAATGAGTTAAAAACAATTAAAGTAAATAAACTAAAGTCAAAACAAAAAAAGGAAAAAAAAAGTAAAGAAAGGGTATTATAAGGTATAAGTAAGGTATAAGTTCACTCTTTATTCGAAACTCGAAAATGTATTAGATACAATAAAAAAGAAAAAATCAAAATGGAAGCGATTCCCCAAGTTTGTTCCATATTGATTTAAAAAGAATTTCGTTTTTGGAATGAAGTTATATGACACAGTTTTGATTATTATTTTAATATTTAGTTTACTCAAGAGTTGCCCAACGAATCTGTTGATTCGGAATCGTGAGATGGGTCCATGTCAAATGTCAAAGATTATGAATTGATTTCTTTTTCTATCCCTGCCACTCGATTTTTGTTAGTACCTTTTCGAAAGATTGATGAATCAAAAACAAAAACTTTCAATTGGTAGGGTATTTTTGCTTATCCTCGTATCTTTTAAAAGTTGAAACTTAGGGAAGTGCTTTATAAACATATGTATAAAAAGAAGATATTTCCTTTAGCTCCTTCATGCCTACTATAACTAGTTATTTCGGTTTTCTACTAGCGGCTTTAACTATAACTTCGGCTCTATTTATTGGTCTGAATAAGATAGGACTTATTTGAAATTCATTGAATGAATAATTCATAAAAAGAAATCTTTCTGTGGTATTCCAGATATGCTCTAGTTCCTTACCGTGTTAATTACCAATTATTGGGCATTGAGATTCCTAGACAATACGGATTAATATTTAGGGATAGATATTACCTCTCTTTTCCCCCTTTCAAATAAATTTAATTGAAATGATTGAAGTTTTTCTATTTGGAATCGTCTTAGGTCTAATTCCTATTACTTTGGCTGGATTATTCGTAACCGCATATTTACAATACAGACGTGGTGATCAGTTGGACCTTTGATTAATTAACATCTCTTTTTTAACTGACCCCCCTTACTTAATTTAATTTTATTTAATTTAATCCGGGGGAGGTCAAGGTCAAATTCAGATTGCTGTTCAATTATTTCAGTTTAGCGTAATTTTCGGTCTACCAAGCTAACAAGGCAAGAGCGGCATCACGCTCTGTAGGATTTGAACCTACGACATCGGGTTTTGGAGACCCACGTTCTACCGAACTGAACTAAGAGCGCTTTCTTATCACAACGGAAAAGACTATAAGGAGGGGGATTCTTTTTTTTTTTTTTTTTAACGCCAATAAATATTTCTTGCATGTGTATACTATCACATATCATTAAAGATTATGTATGTCCAAATTGAATCGATCAAAATAGATCTCTCGTTACTGTTCCTCTGAACAGTAATAGGTAGGGATGACAGGATTTGAACCCGTGACATTTTGTACCCAAAACAAACGCGCTACCAAGCTGCGCTACATCCCTTTCAATTGGTTTACAGTATCATTGTAGAGAATCCCCGTCTTGTTTTCCACATCCTTATTCTCTTTCCTCCATTGATATGCAAAATGGATCTCGGCATTTCTTTTTTTTCGTCTCATATCATATAACATATAATAAATGAATATTTTTCTCGGGAATTCTCAGACGGAAAGGGACCCATTTTTCTGCTTTAAGAAAAAGAAAAAAAAAATCTTATCTACCAAATTATTGCACATTTCAATTGGAATTAGGGATTCCACACACAAATAGAAGGGGTCTTTAACTACATATACATCTCTTACCATATTGTATTACAATATGGAATACAAAAAAAGAAGGAGGATTTTCAATGCGAGATCTAAAAACATATCTTTCCGTGGCCCCGGTACTAAGTACTCTATGGTTCGGGTCTTTAGCAGGTTTATTGATAGAAATCAATCGTTTATTCCCCGATGCGTTGACATTTCCTTTTTTTTCATTCTAGTTATTGACATAGAAAGGGGTGAAGAAGAGTAGAGATAGAATCAAATATTTGTCTCTCGTCCCCCTCTTTTCTTGTTTTTTTTTTTGGAATTCGATAGATAGAATAAGGGGCGAACGAGAAAGAAAAAAGTGGATTCAACCTCAGCGAAACTCGGGTTCAGGCTCCAATTAAATTCAAAATAGAGTTATAAAGTTAAAAGAAAAGCGAAATGGAAATGTGGCTAGGGGAAGAGTATCATACAATACAAGATACTTAAATGAAATACTGTACTGTGAGTAGAAATATAGTTAGAAATTTTTGTATTACTTACTATTTACTATATGGATTGCAACAAAATCTTTATTTCAGAATAGGATTTTGAGTTGTTAGCAACTTCTATTTTTTTTGGTTCCTTTCTTCTTATTCGCTTTGGATCGGAAAATCGAAAAGTTGGGTGAATCAAAACCCGAAAGGAGGTTCATGGCCAAGGGTAAAGATGTCCGAGTAAGGGTTATTTTGGAATGTACCGGTTGTGTTCGAAACGGTGTTAATAAGGAATTGGCGGGTATTTCCAGATATATTACTCAAAAGAATCGACACAATACACCTAGTCGATTGGAATTGAGAAAATTCTGTCCCTATTGTTCCAAACATACAATTCATGGGGAGATAAAGAAATAGATATAGATCGAACCGAGTGCTTGTGTGTCACTCTTCCAAGGAACATGAAAAAAATTAGATATATATATCTATCTATTATTCCTATATTTAAATAGAAACAACTAAATAGAGACAAACAAATCCTATTAATTCATTTTAGAAATCATTTTTGATTGGATCGGAATAGGATTTTAACGATTAGGATTTTAAGGCTAAGGAATAAAAAAATTATGGATAAATCCAAGCGACTCTTTCTTAAATCCAAGCGATCTTTTCGTAGGCGTTTGCCCCCGATCCAATCGGGGGATCGAATTGATTATAGAAACATGAGTTTAATTAGTCGATTTATTAGTGAACAAGGAAAAATATTATCTAGACGAGTCAATAGATTGACCTTAAAAGAACAACGATTAATTACTATTGCTATAAAACAAGCTCGTATTTTATCTTCGTTACCTTTTCTTAATAATGAGAAACAATTTGAAAGAAGTGAGTCGACCGCTAGAACTACTGGTCTTAGAACCAGAAAAAAATAGGCTTACTCCTCAATTGAATCAAAATTCCAATCAGAACTCAAGCACCTGGATGTTTTGGTCAACAAATCCTGGAATCCGTTGTGTTGTAAGAAAAAAAAGAATTGGGGAATTAAGAATAAATCTTTTTTTATTGAGCGTGTTCGCTCATTTTGACGATTTCATATTATCCCGATTTTATCATAGTAATTTCTATTCTACCTTCCCACAGTTCATTCTCCAGAGAACTCCATTTAAAAGATTCTGGAAGATTCCTTCCAACCTCATTATTTTATGATCTCATTGGAAATCATATAAAGACAATTACTATTTGATATAGCTATTTGTGCAAGTATTTTACGATTAAGAAGCAACTGCCCCTTATACAGATTGTGTATTAATCTACTATAAATATGGGATACTCGATTTCGCCGAATTACTGCATTTATTCGAGTGATCCACAAACGACGAAAATCTCTTTTTTTCCTATCTCTATCATGATGAGCCGAAGCCAAAGCTCTTATTTTCTGTTGAGTAATTGTTCGAGTAAGTCTTGAATGAGCCCCGCGAAAGCTTGAGGCAAATAAACGAAGTTTTGTTCTACGTCTCCGAGCTATATATCCTCGTCTAATTCTGGTCATTGAATAAATGAAACTTTGATGAATAACTAATTGATTTCCTTTCTTTCAGTTATTCATTTCCCCTTTCCTAGTCTATTAATAACAAAACGGATTCTTCCAATTTATAAGATGAAAATTCCAATGGCTTTTGCTACTATAACCTTCCCGACCACACTTTTTTCCTTTTTTCTAGGCGCATTGTAAATAAAATAAAGTAGTAAATAGAAATAGATAAAGAAATTGTGGGTTCCATCGTCTCTATGGTTACTTCTTAAACGGTGAGGTCCTTTCTATACACCGGAGCCCTTTCCCTCATTTAATCAATCCTATTGTATTGGTAACTTGTACAGTTACCACTCTTTGGCTCTACCCATGAATTTTCCAGTAATAGGTCTTTCCTAACGAGATATACCTTATACAGTAACGGTATTTAATTATGAAGTTTGGTTGGGTAGCTGACCCTGTTAGTCCGTTCTTGCAAGAGTAGAAACATAATCTTTCCGCTTTTTAAATAGGATTTCCCCCCGCTTAATGGATAACTATTTGTTACCAATGGGGAATTCTTTCTCATCTTAAATTGCAAATTGAAGTGATTGAATTTGCACCAATGGAAACCATAAATTTCATGCACAATAGAAAGATATGATAGATCTATCCTTTTTAGTTTTAGATCGTGAATGGAGTTCTTCCATTCTATCCGATTCAATGGTACTGATCATTGATATTAGAAAATTTGTTTTCTTTCTTTTGTTTTGTCTCAACCCACGATTTAAACGAGTCGCACATACACCCTCGTACATGTTCCTCGGCGCTGAGGGCATCCCCCAAGAGCGGGGGATTTCGTGACGTTTCTGATTGGCTGTCTTGGGTTTCTAATAAGTTGTTTAATAGTTGGCATGCTGAATTATACATTAGGGTTTGGTTTAGATCGATCCTAACCGGACGATTATGAATTTCTTCTATATTAATAGATTAATAGAATATTAAACCCTTAAGAAGTAAGAAGATAAAATCTCAAATCGTGTATTTGCGTGAAATCACTGCTATTTTTTATACAACCGCTACAAGATCAACAATTCCATGAGCTTGGGCTTCTGTTGCTGACATAAAAACATCCCTTTCCATGTCTTCGGATACAACCCATAAGGGCTTGCCTGTTCTTTGTACATAAACCCTTGTAAGGGTTTCGCGCAGTTTCAGTAGTTCTTCCGCTTCCAGGATAAATTCGCCCGTTTGTGCCTCATAAAAAGCGGCAATAGGTTGATGAATCATTACCCTGATTATATAGATAAGATAACATAAGAAAATGATATAGATAATATAACATAATAAAAGATTCCTATAGCTCGACGATCCGTGGAGGGGAAGAGAGAAAGAATAAGAAAAAGATAGAAAACCGTACGGGCATTTTTGCGCATTGCATACGGCTCTCCAATGGACTTCACTTTTTTACCTTTCATCGAAGAAAGAGAAAATATGGGGTCTCTTATACCCAGATCGGTAAATGATCCAATTACCACCCTTCTTTTTTTTGGAGGAGTTAAAAAATACTATGATGGCCCCGTTGCTTTCTATATTTATTTCGGCTGTTATTCAGCAATCCCAAAGTTTCTTTCTTTTTTTTGATTTTCGTACTCTTTGATAACCTAAATCCTGTTAATAATCCTCTGGTGTGAAAAAAGTTTGTGACGCTGAAATAGGCCTACGATAGGTAAGATAAAGTCGTAAATACCCTTCGTTTGTCTCATACTACTCTTTCGATACATAATCGAGAATCTTTTGAAAAAAAAAAAACAATAAATAATTTGGATATCGAATTCGAAGTGCCATGCTATTATTACTGAATATTAATAATTCATATGGTGAAGGCATAGTCTTCTTTTTTCTCTCAAATAAAAAACTCATTGGCGCTAAGCGTGAGGGAATGCTAGACGTTTGGTAATTTCTCCTCCGACCAGGATAAAAGACCCCATTGAGGCGGCCAATCCCATGCATATTGTGTGTACATCTGGTCGCACAAATTGCATAGTATCATAAATAGCTATTCCGGGTATTACCCAGCCGCCAGGAGAGTTTATAAACAAATAAAGATCCTCGGTATCATTCTCTATACTGAGATATACCATAAGACCAATAAGTTGATTCGAGATCTCGCTATCAACTTCTTGGCCTAAAAAAAGTAATCTTTCTCGATAAAGTCGGTTGATTAGGATAAAATTGTATCCTTTAGGAGCCGTACAGGCACCTTTTGATGCATACGGTTCAACATGCGAAAAAAATCAATGTGTAAACTCCAGCCCTCTTTCTTTTTTCATAGCGGGTTCTTTCTAACTTCTAGCAAAGGGGCTTTTCTTCCATTTTTCAAGAACGATGACTTTGGCGGGTTTTCCTATAATAGAAAAAACAATTCACTAAACTTATCCAACTAACCTTTCATTGATGTATTTTTTCATCGAGATCCGATTCAAAAATCACGATGTCATTTTCTTGTTCCTGAATGGGCTTCTTCAATTTTTTTAGGTTTATGCTCTACTCCGAGTAAGTATCTGCCCGATTTGGATTTGTACATATAGGACAAATGACCCCAATACCACGTCTTTTTTTTGCTATTACCCCCCTTTTTCAATTCATTTCTTTCATGCCTTCTGCTAAATATTCGACGTATTCATATTCATTCCCTTTTGGATTCGATTGATTAACAGTTTGAGATCATTCCTATTTAACGAAATCGAATCGTTTATGATATAAGTAATAATCCTAAATATATTACCAATTGGGTTTTTTAAACGGAGCCTGGATACTTCATTTTATTGGTCCAGCCAAGCCTACCATAAATTATTTGAATTGCTAATATTATTTAACGATACCTCCTCACAAAACGGATCTATTTGCACTTCATTGCGCTTCACGCTACAAATTTTTGATAATTCAATTTTTTTTTGGGGGCGAAACAGAGGATATCTCCATCGAGGGAGAGAATGGGGAAATCCCATATGACCCAATATATCTGACAAGTCGCACTATACGTCAACCCAAGATGCATCTTCCTCTCCGGGACTTCGAAAAGGTACTTTTGGAACACCAATAGGCATAAACTGAAAGAAAAAAGAATTAAGTACTCTATTTCACTTTGATGTGGAAGCGTAATAATGTGCTTATTATCTTAATAATATCGACCTTTATCATATTTTATATATAGATTGAATAAGTTCAGAAAATAAAGTAAAGGAAAACAGAACGAAGAATGGAAAATTCTTACGAATAGGCCCTTTGAATGATGACCAAATATAGATGCATTCGCTCATAGAAAAGGGAATCACCCCCCATTGCGTATTGGTACTTATCGAGTATAGAATAGATCTGCTTCTCTTTTTTCCTACGAACCGAACTGTTCCATTATTACTAAATACTAAAAGAATAGAACAAATATTAATCCTTTTTCCGAGATAATCGGCTGAAAAAAAAAAGGGCGGTCCATAGCATAGTTTTTTTTTCAATGCAATAATGCAATAAAGTTACATAGTGTCTATTTTTTGTTGATAAAGGGGTATTCCCATGGGTTTGCCTTGGTATCGTGTTCATACCGTCGTATTGAATGATCCCGGTCGTTTGCTTTCTGTCCATATAATGCATACAGCTCTGGTTGCTGGTTGGGCCGGTTCAATGGCTCTATATGAATTAGCAGTTTTTGATCCCTCCGACCCCGTTCTTGATCCAATGTGGAGACAAGGTATGTTCGTTATACCCTTCATGACTCGTTTAGGAATAACCAATTCATGGGGCGGTTGGAGTATTACAGGAGGGACGATAACGAATCCGGGTATTTGGAGTTACGAAGGTGTAGCTGGGGCACATATTGTGTTTTCTGGCTTGTGCTTCTTGGCAGCTATTTGGCATTGGGTGTATTGGGATCTAGAAATATTTGGTGATGAACGTACAGGAAAACCTTCTTTGGATTTGCCTAAGATCTTTGGAATTCATTTATTTCTCTCCGGAGTAGCTTGTTTTGGGTTTGGCGCATTTCATGTAACAGGATTGTATGGTCCTGGAATATGGGTGTCCGACCCTTATGGACTAACTGGAAAGGTACAGGCTGTAAATCCAGCGTGGGGTGTGGAAGGTTTTGACCCTTTTGTTCCAGGAGGAATAGCCTCTCATCATATTGCAGCAGGGACATTGGGCATCTTAGCAGGCTTATTCCATCTTAGTGTCCGTCCGCCTCAACGTCTATACAAAGGATTACGTATGGGCAATATTGAAACCGTTCTTTCCAGCAGCATCGCTGCTGTCTTTTTTGCAGCTTTTGTTGTTGCTGGAACTATGTGGTATGGTTCAGCAACTACCCCCATCGAATTATTTGGTCCCACCCGTTATCAATGGGATCAGGGATACTTTCAGCAAGAAATATATCGAAGAGTTAGTGCTGGACTAGCCGAAAATCAAAGTTTATCAGAAGCTTGGTCTAAAATTCCTGAAAAATTAGCTTTTTATGATTACATCGGAAATAATCCGGCGAAAGGGGGATTATTCAGAGCGGGTTCAATGGATAACGGGGATGGAATAGCTGTCGGGTGGTTAGGACACCCTATCTTTAGAGATAAAGAAGGGCGTGAACTTTTTGTACGTCGTATGCCTACTTTTTTTGAAACATTTCCAGTTGTTTTGGTAGACGGAGATGGAATTGTTAGAGCCGATGTTCCCTTTAGAAGGGCAGAATCGAAGTATAGTGTCGAACAAGTAGGTGTAACTGTTGAGTTCTATGGTGGCGAACTGAATGGAGTGAGTTATAGTGATCCGGCTACTGTGAAAAAATATGCTAGACGTGCTCAATTGGGTGAAATTTTTGAATTAGATCGTGCTACTTTGAAATCCGATGGTGTTTTTCGTAGCAGTCCAAGGGGTTGGTTTACTTTTGGACATGCTTCGTTTGCTCTGCTCTTCTTCTTCGGACACATTTGGCATGGTGCTAGAACCCTGTTCAGAGATGTTTTTGCTGGTATTGACCCAGATTTGGATGCTCAAGTGGAATTTGGAGCATTCCAAAAAATTGGAGATCCAACGACAAGAAGACAAATAGTCTGATGCAACATTGCTCTGTTATTTTTCGCTTCTGGTTTCTATTTTCTGTTTGTGATTTTACATAAGGTACTGGAGAAATCTGGATTGAAAACGCCGCCTTTTCTTTGATTCTTCTTTTTTCTTTAATTCGGGAGATAATCCCAAATAAACAGGTATGGAAGCTATAATTGTAAACCGCGATCGAATTTATGGAAGCATTGGTTTATACATTCCTCTTAGTCTCGACTTTAGGGATCATTTTTTTCGCTATCTTTTTTCGAGAACCGCCTAAAGTTCCAACTAAAAAAATGAAATGATTTTTCATTATCTCAATTGACGTAATGGGCCTCCCAATATTGCAATATTGGGAGGCCCGTTACGTCAACTAGTCCCCGTGTTCTTCGAATGGATCCCTTAGTTGTTGAGAGGGTTGCCCAAAAGCAGTATATAAGGCGTACCCAGTAAAACTTACAAGTAAACCAGATATAGAGATGGCGACTAGGGTTGCTGTTTCCATTCTTATATAATTTCAAGACCACAATGGATCTATGATAAGATCGTTTATTTACAACGGAATGGTATACAAAGTCAACAGATCTCAATGAATACAAAATAGGATTTATGGCTGCACAAACTGTTGAGGGTAGTTCTAGATCTGGTCCAAGACGAACTGCTGTAGGGGATTTATTGAAACCATTGAATTCGGAATATGGTAAAGTAGCTCCTGGATGGGGAACTACTCCTTTGATGGGTGTCGCAATGGCCCTATTTGCGATATTCCTATCTATTATTTTGGAGATTTCTAATTCTTCCGTTTTACTGGATGGAATTTCACTGAATTAGAGTTACAAGAACCACAAAATCCTAGCTTTTAAATACAAAAAGGGAAGCATTTAGGTTCCGGATTTTGATTTTAGCTCATTTTTTTTTTGGTAGTTCGACCGCGCAATTTTTTTGTTTCTGTATTTCCGGAATATGAGTGTGTGACTTGTTATAATTGATCCTATTGATAGTACAGAGAATGAGTCTGTCGTCTTGATAGAGATGGTTTTACCCCGTCGGATATTTATTCTAGTATCTGGAGCACGGAATACATGAAATAGATCACGAAGTATTCGAACTATGATTCATACTTAATATTCAGACCTCGCGGCCGGATTCCGAAATTAGAAAAAGTTAGAAATTGAAAGAAGAAAAATCTTTCAAATTCCCATTTCTGCTTTGATTTTGCTCAAAGGACAAATGTTTCTTTGTATTTTTAGTAAGTTTATCTATTCTCCTCGTTGAATAAATGATGATCCAATGGTTCTTACTCGAGGAATCTTTGGACTTAGTTTGAAGGTTTTATTGAATCATCGTGGTTCTAGTATGAATCTGAGGTTTCAATTGATTCATAGGGTCTTAACAAGAAAATTCCTATCAATAATAAAGAAAACAAAAGTAAAACCGCATTACATACAAATAATTACATACAAATAAAAATAACAAATCAAAGAAAAAAAATAGGTAAATAGAAGATTCAAGAGGCCTGTAACGATCAACATAAAGACAAGTGAGCCGACTTGATTTTTTGGCATTCTAATTATAACCCTAAAGAAGAGCTTTCTGATTTTGACTCTTTCGTATCTTTAGATAAGATTGAATCAGAAGCTTAAGAAGTTTCCAATTTTCTATTCCATACCCTTTTCACCCAGTATTTGGGTGTTTTTGTTTGAGCTGTACGAGATGAAATTCTCATATACGGTTCTCGGAGGGGGAGTCTCCCCGGGTTACCTATCTCAATAAAGTTTACGATTGGTTCGAAGAACGTCTCGAGATTCAGGCGATTGCAGATGATATAACTAGTAAATACGTTCCTCCTCATGTCAACATATTTTATTGTCTAGGAGGAATTACGCTTACTTGTTTTTTAGTACAAGTAGCTACAGGCTTTGCTATGACTTTTTACTACCGTCCGACCGTTACTGAGGCTTTTGCTTCTGTTCAATACATAATGACGGAAGCTAACTTTGGTTGGTTAATCCGATCGGTTCATCGATGGTCGGCAAGTATGATGGTCCTAATGATAATCCTGCACGTATTTCGTGTGTATCTCACAGGTGGTTTTAAAAAACCTCGCGAATTGACTTGGGTTACAGGCGTGGTTCTGGCTGTATTGACCGCATCTTTTGGTGTAACAGGTTATTCTTTACCTTGGGATCAAATTGGGTATTGGGCAGTCAAAATTGTAACGGGCGTACCGGAAGCGATTCCGGTAATAGGATCGCCTTTAGTAGAGTTATTGCGCGGAAGTGCTAGTGTGGGACAGTCCACCTTGACTCGTTTTTATAGTTTGCACACTTTTGTATTACCTCTTCTTACTGCCGTATTTATGTTAATGCATTTTCTAATGATACGTAAGCAAGGTATTTCTGGTCCTTTATAAAGAATATAGATCATAGAGATTTGTAATCAATCATTTATCTTATTACTTTACTTGGGGGAGGAACAATAATATTTCATTGCTACAAATATGGATTATTGACAAAGAATAAGACATGTATTTGGAAATTTTCCCTCAACTCCACAATATTGTATTATTTATTTGACATGGACGAATAGTTGAAGGGAATTCTCCGAAGAGAAAATGGATTATGGGAGTGTGTGACTTGAACTATTGATTGAGCCGTGCAGAAATATGCTTTTATCTGCTACATTGGAATTCACAACCAAATGTGTCTTTGTTCCAACCGCCCCCCCATGAAGAGGATAGGGCTAGGCTGGTTTGAAGAGAATCTTTTCTATGATCAGCCCCAAGCATGCTGTGCATGAACAGGCTCCGTAAGATCCAGTATAATAAGTGATGTGTCATAATCCAGATTATCTTTTAACTATTTTACTTACTTAATAGTA